AATGAATTGCCTGATAAAAAGGATTACCTTGATAGGGTAAATCATGAAATTTAGCATTTCATTCATTATATTTAATAGAATTAAACTATTTCTAAAAGAATCAAAATCTTTTGTGCATCATACACCAAAATATAAAAAGATAAGCTAATTAAGCTACTGGGTTCATACCCCATTTATAAAGGTTATAATCCTTTTCTTTTTAATCAAAAAAATTTCTAATAATATTTTTTTAATAATATTGATTTTTGGAACATTAGTAACAATTTCTTCTAATTCTTGATTAGGAGCATGAATGGGGTTAGAAATTAATTTATTATCATTTATCCCCCTAATAAATGATAATAAAAAAAATTTATTAACTTCAGAAAGTTCGTTAAAATATTTTTTAACACAAGCTTTTGCTTCATCAATTTTATTATTTGCTATTATTATACTAATATTTTTTTATAATAATAATATAAATTTATATAATTCTTTCAATGAGCTTTTAATTTTATCTACTTTATTACTAAAAAGAGGAGCAGCCCCTTTTCATTTTTGATTCCCTGAAGTAATAGAAGGACTATCTTGAATTAATGGTCTAATTTTAATAACTTGACAAAAAATTGCTCCCTTAATATTAATTTCTTATAATTTTATTTATAAATTTTTTATAATTACAATTATTTTATCAATATTAATTGGGTCACTAGGAGGATTAAACCAAACATCAATTCGAAAATTAATAGCATTTTCTTCCATTAATCATTTAGGATGAATATTATTAGCAATAATAAATAATGAAATATTATGAATAATTTATTTTTTATTATATAGATTACTTTCATTTTCTATTGTATTAATATTTAATAATTTTAAATTATTTTATTTTAATCAAATTTTTAATATATCTATAATAAATCCAATTATAAAATTATTTATTTTTCTAAATTTATTATCTTTAGGAGGATTGCCTCCCTTTTTAGGATTTTTACCTAAATGATTAGTAATTCAAAATTTAGTAACAATAAATCAATTATTTATTTTAACAATTAGAGTATATTTAACATTAATTACTCTATATTTTTATTTACGATTATCTTATAGAATTTTTATACTAAATTATCAAAAAAATTCTTGATTATTAAAAAATAATTTTAATAATAAATTATCATTTACTAGTTTAATTTTTAATTTTATTTCAATTAGTGGCTTAGTAATAATATCTATAATTTATATTGTTATATAAGAATTTAAGTTAAATAAACTAATAGCCTTCAAAGCTGAAAATATTTGTATTAATCTTTTAATTCTTAAAGCTTTAATAAATTAAATTATTCCTTTAGAATTGCAGTCTAATATCATTATTGACTATAAAGCCTGATTAAAGAGATTATATCCCATAAATAAATTTACAATTTATCGCCTAAACTTCAGCCATTTAATCGCGACAATGATTATTTTCAACAAATCATAAGGATATTGGAACATTATATTTTATTTTCGGAGCTTGAGCTGGAATAGTAGGAACTTCTTTAAGAATCCTTATTCGAGCCGAATTAGGACATCCCGGAGCATTTATTGGAGATGATCAAATTTATAATGTAATTGTTACTGCTCATGCTTTTATTATAATTTTTTTTATAGTAATACCTATTATAATTGGAGGATTTGGAAATTGACTTGTACCTTTAATATTAGGGGCCCCTGATATAGCTTTTCCTCGAATAAATAATATAAGATTTTGAATACTTCCTCCTTCATTAACTTTACTTCTTTCTAGTAGTATAGTAGAAAATGGAGCAGGAACAGGATGAACAGTTTATCCCCCCTTATCATCAGGAATTGCTCATGCTGGCGCTTCAGTTGATTTAGCTATTTTTTCATTACATTTAGCAGGAATTTCTTCTATTTTAGGAGCAGTAAATTTTATTACAACTGTAATTAATATACGATCTCCTGGAATTACTTTAGATCGAATACCATTATTTGTCTGATCTGTAGTAATTACAGCAATTCTTTTATTACTTTCTTTACCAGTATTAGCTGGAGCTATTACAATATTATTAACAGATCGAAATTTAAATACTTCTTTTTTTGACCCTGCAGGAGGAGGAGACCCAATTTTATACCAACACTTGTTTTGATTTTTTGGACACCCAGAAGTTTATATTTTAATTTTACCAGGATTCGGAATAATTTCTCATATTATTACTCAAGAAAGTGGTAAAAAGGAAACATTCGGAAATTTAGGAATAATTTATGCGATATTAGCAATTGGTTTATTAGGATTTATTGTTTGAGCACATCACATATTTACAGTTGGTATAGATGTAGATACACGAGCTTATTTTACTTCTGCTACAATAATTATTGCCGTTCCTACAGGAATTAAAATTTTTAGATGATTAGCTACTCTTCACGGAACTCAATTAACATATAGCCCCGCTATATTATGATCTTTTGGGTTTGTATTTTTATTTACAGTTGGAGGATTAACTGGAGTTGTATTAGCTAATTCATCAATTGATATTGTTTTACATGATACTTATTATGTAGTTGCACATTTTCATTATGTTTTATCAATAGGAGCAGTATTTGCTATTATAGCTGGATTTGTACATTGATACCCTTTATTAACAGGATTAACTATAAACCCAACATGACTAAAAATTCAATTTTCTATTATATTTGTTGGAGTAAATTTAACTTTTTTCCCTCAACACTTTTTAGGATTAGCCGGAATACCTCGACGATATTCAGATTTTCCCGATAGCTACTTATCATGAAATATTGTTTCTTCTTTAGGAAGAACTATTTCTTTATTTGCTATTTTATACTTTTTATTTATTATTTGAGAAAGTATAATTACTCAACGAGCACCTAGATTCCCTATACAATTATCTTCATCTATTGAATGATATCATACCCTTCCTCCTGCTGAACATACTTATGCAGAATTACCTTTATTAACTAATAATTTCTAATATGGCAGATTAGTGCAATGAATTTAAGCTTCATATATAAAGATTTTATCTTTTGTTAGAAAATGGCAACATGAGCAAATTTAGGTTTACAAGATAGATCGTCTCCATTAATAGAACAATTAAATTTTTTTCATGATCACACACTATTAATTTTAACAATAATTACAATTTTAGTTGGTTATATTATAGGAATATTAATATTTAATCAATTTACTAATCGATATTTACTACATGGTCAAACTATTGAAATTCTTTGAACAGTATTACCTGCAATTATTTTAATATTTATTGCTTTTCCTTCTTTACGGTTATTATACTTAATGGATGAAATTAATACTCCTTCTATTACTTTAAAATCAATTGGACATCAATGATATTGAAGCTATGAATACTCAGATTTTATAAACTTAGAATTTGATTCTTATATAGTACCAACAAATGAATTAGAAACAAATGGATTCCGATTATTAGACGTAGATAATCGAATTGTATTACCTATAAATAATCAAATTCGAATTTTAGTTACAGCAACTGATGTTCTTCATTCATGAACTGTTCCTTCATTAGGTGTAAAGGTTGATGCTACACCAGGACGATTAAATCAACTTAATTTTTTAATTAATCGACCAGGGTTATTTTTTGGTCAATGTTCAGAAATTTGTGGAGCTAATCATAGTTTTATACCAATTGTAATCGAAAGAATTCCAATAAATTATTTTATTAAATGAATTACTTCAATAACTAATTCATTAGATGACTGAAAGCAAGTAATGATCTCTTAAATCATATAATAGTAAATTAGCACTTACTTCTAATGAAATCAATTTTTTAAAAAATTAGTTTTATACAAAACCTTAGTATGTCAAACTAAAAAAATTAGTTTAATCTAATATTTTTTAATCCCACAAATAGCCCCAATTAATTGGTTAATTTTATTCTTTGTATTTTCAATTACATTAGTAATTTTTAATGTATTAAATTACTTTTGTTTTTTTTATTCTCCAATAAAAACATCTCAATCATTAAATATTAAATTAAATAAATTAAATTGAAAATGATAACAAATTTATTTTCTGTCTTTGACCCTTCAACTTCAATTTTAAACTTATCATTAAATTGATTAAGTACTTTTTTAGGATTATTTTTAATTCCTATATCTTATTGATTAATACCAAATCGATTTCAATTAATTTGAAACAATATTTTATTAACATTACATAAAGAATTTAAAACATTATTAGGCCCATCTGGTCATAATGGAAGAACATTAATATTTATTTCATTATTTAGATTAATTATATTTAATAATTTTTTAGGTTTATTCCCGTATATTTTTACTAGTACTAGTCATTTAACTTTAACTTTAACTTTAGCTTTCCCTTTATGATTAAGTTTTATATTATATGGATGAATTAATCATACACAACATATATTTGCTCATTTAGTACCTCAAGGAACCCCGCCAGTTTTAATGCCTTTTATGGTATGCATTGAAACAATTAGTAATGTAATTCGACCCGGAACTTTAGCAGTTCGATTAACTGCTAATATAATTGCTGGACATTTATTATTAACTTTATTAGGAAATACAGGACCTGTAACAACAAATTATATTATTTTATCAGTTATTTTAACAACACAAATTGCTTTATTAGTGTTAGAATCAGCCGTAGCTATTATTCAATCTTATGTATTTGCAGTATTAAGTACTCTTTATTCAAGAGAAGTAAATTAATGTCAGCACACGCAAATCACCCCTTCCATTTAGTAGATTATAGTCCATGACCTTTAACAGGAGCAATTGGAGCAATAACAACTGTTTCTGGACTTGTTCAATGATTTCATCAATACACAATAACATTATTTCTTTTAGGTAATATTATTACAATTTTAACTATATATCAATGATGACGAGATATCTCTCGAGAAGGAACATTTCAAGGATTACATACATTTCCAGTAACTATTGGGTTACGATGAGGAATAATTTTATTTATTGTTTCTGAAGTATTTTTTTTTATTTCATTTTTTTGAGCTTTTTTTCATAGAAGCTTATCCCCAACAATTGAATTAGGGATAACTTGACCACCAGTAGGAATTATAGCATTTAATCCATTTCAAATTCCTTTATTAAATACAGCAATTTTACTAGCCTCAGGAGTAACTGTGACATGAGCTCATCATGCTTTAATAGAAAGTAATCACTCTCAAGGAACACAAGGATTATTTTTTACAATTGTATTAGGAGTATATTTTACTATTCTTCAAGCTTATGAATATATTGAAGCTCCTTTTACTATTGCTGATGCTGTTTATGGGTCAACTTTTTATATAGCAACAGGATTCCACGGACTTCATGTATTAATTGGAACAACATTTTTATTAATTTGTTTTTTACGACATATTAATTATCATTTTTCAAAAAATCACCATTTTGGTTTTGAAGCAGCTGCTTGATATTGACATTTCGTAGATGTTGTTTGATTATTTTTATATATTACTATTTATTGATGAGGTAGATATTTATAAAGTATAATAATGTATATGTGACTTCCAATCACAAGGACTAAATAATTTTAGTATAAATAATATTAATACTATCAACAATAACTATAATTATTTTTATTATTACAATTGTTGTAATAATATTAGCAACTTTATTATCAAAAAAAACTTTATTAGACCGAGAAAAATGTTCTCCTTTTGAATGTGGATTTGATCCTATAAATTCTTCTCGTCTACCTTTTTCATTACGATTTTTTTTAATTGCAATTATTTTTTTAATTTTCGATGTTGAAATTGCTTTATTATTACCAATAATTTTAATTATTAAATCATCAAATTTAATAAATTGAACAATTACTAGATTATTTTTTATTTTTATTTTATTAATTGGGCTTTATCATGAATGAAATCAAGGGGCTTTAGAATGAAATGAATAAATATGAAGCGATATATTGCAATTAGTTTCGGCCTAATCTTAGGTGAAATTCACCCATATTTTAGGGTAATAGTTAACTATAACATTTAATTTGCATTTAAAAAGTATTGAATTTTCAATTTACCTTATTAATTGAAACCAAAAAGAGGTATATCACTGTTAATGATAAAATTGAATTTTTAAAATTCCAATTAAAGAAATATAAATGGAATTAAACCATTAAAGATAAAAGTTAGCAGCTTTTTCTTGATCCTCATATTTCATTTATATAGTTTAACAAAAACATTACATTTTCAATGTAAAAATAAAAATTTATTTTTTATAAATATTTAAAGATTAAAATAATCACTCTAACATCTTCAGTGTCATGCTCTAAATATAAGCTATTTAAATTAATTTACTATTACAACTAATATTAATAAAATAATAAATCATAATATATAACTTAATAAATAAATTTTTAAATTATTTTTTTGAAATTCTTGCAAATATAATGAATAACTTTTTAATTGTATATAAATTATTTGACTACCAAAAAATTCTCTTCATCCTTGATCAAAACTTTTATATGAATATAATCCTAACTTTAATGGATAATTAACTACTCCTAATGTAGAAATTACCGGTATAAATCATATTGAACCAACAAAATTAGTAAAATTATAAAAATATAAAGCCTTATTAACAAAAAATAATCCAACATTTCTTAATAAATATCCAATAAATCCTCCTAATAAACAAACAAATAATGTTAATAATTTTATATCTAAAGGTAAACAAATTATTGCAGGATTTAAAAAAATTAATCATCTTAACATTCTTCCACCAATAACTGCTATAATTATTAAAAAACAAATACTAAATAATATAACTCATCCAGAATCATTTAATGGGTGCAATCTACTTCTATTAAAATCTCCTGTTATTGAATAAAAACATAATCGAAAGGAATAACATACAGTTAATCCTGTACTAAAAAAAAAAAGAAAAAAAACAAAAATATTAACATAAGATAATATCACTATTTCTAAAATTAGATCCTTTGAATAAAACCCAGCTAAAAAAGGCATTCCACATAAAGCTAAATTAGCTACATTAAAACAACTACAAGTTAAAGGTATGCTTATTCTTAAACTTCCCATTATTCGAATATCTTGAGAATTTTTTATATTATGAATAATTGACCCAGCACACATAAATAATAAAGCCTTAAATAAAGCATGAGTTAATAAATGAAAAAAGGCTAATTTATAAAATCCTATTGATAAAATTCTTATCATTAAACCTAATTGGCTTAAAGTAGATAAAGCAATAATTTTTTTTAGGTCAAATTCAAAATTAGCACCTAACCCCGCTATAAATATAGTTAACCCAGAAACTAATAATAAAAATTGTCTTATTCATCAATTTATTAATAAATCATTAAATCGAATTAATAAATATACCCCAGCTGTAACCAAAGTTGAAGAATGTACTAAAGCAGAAACTGGGGTAGGAGCTGCTATAGCAGCTGGCAATCAAGATGAAAAAGGAATTTGAGCACTTTTTGTTATAGCAGCTAATATAACTAATGCCCCAATAATTATTATTTCAAAATTATTTTTTATTATATCTAAATAAAAAATATAATTTCAACTACCATAATTTAATATTCAAGCAATAGCTAATAATAAAGCTACATCTCCAATTCGATTTGATAATGCTGTTAATATCCCAGCATTATAAGATTTTACATTTTGAAAATAAATTACTAAACAATAAGAAACTAATCCTAATCCATCCCACCCTAATAAAATTCTAATTAAATTAGGACTAATAATTAATAATATTATTGATATAACAAATATTAAAACTAACAAAATAAATCGATTAATATTATAATCTTCTTCTATATATTGATTTCTATAAAAAATAACTAACGATGAAATCAATAAAACAAAAGATATAAACATTAATCTTATTCAATCAAATAAAAAAGTTATTACAATTGATATAGATTGAAGACTTAATACCTCTCATTCAATAAAATAAACTAAATCATTTAATAAAAATTTTAATCTAATTAAAAATAATCTTCTTCTAATAAAAATTAAAAAATAAAATCTAATTTTACAATAATTAATTAATATATTCACGATCTAAAATGAAAATTCATATCATTGACACCACAAATCAATATTTTTATTAAACTATTTAAATAAATTCATAATATACAAAAACTACTTTTTAAAATCAATAAATTTAATGGTAATCAATGTAATATTAATAATAAAAATTCACGTAATCTTCCTCCAGAAAAAAAGTAAATTCCTGAATAAACCTTTCCATGTTGACTATAAGCAAATAAATATAAAGAATAAGCCGCTCTAAAAAAAGATAATAAAGATAATATAATTATTGATACTCATGATCAAGCAACAATTCTATTTAATAATGAAATTTCACCTAATAAATTTAATGTGGGAGGAGCTGCTATATTTCCTGAACATAATAAAAATCACCATAATCTTAAAGAAGGTATAAAATTTAATAACCCTTTATTAATTAATAATCTTCGTCTTCCTATTCGCTCATAAGAAATATTAGCCAAACAGAATAATCCAGAAGAACATAACCCATGAGCAATTATTAAAGCATAAGAACCCGTTAAACCTCAATATGATATAGTTAATAAACCTCTTAAAACAATTCCTATATGAGCAACTGAAGAATAAGCAATTAATGCCTTTAAATCAGTTTGACGTAAACACACTAATCTAATTAAAACACCTCCAACTAATCTAATTCTAATTCATCAATAATTAAATTTTATACCAGAAATCTGCAATAAAGAAAATATACGTAATAAACCATATCCTCCCAACTTTAAAAGAATTCCAGCTAAAATTATTGAACCAGAAACAGGGGCCTCTACATGAGCCTTTGGTAATCACAAATGAACTAAAAATATAGGCATTTTAACTAAAAATGCAAAAACTAAAGATAAATATAATAAATTTATATTTATAAAAAAACAATTAGATAATAAAGTAAAAGAAAGAGTATTTATAAAATTTAAAATATAAAAAATCCCAATTAATAATGGTAAAGAAGCTAATAAAGTATAAAATAATAAATAAATTCCTGCTTGTAAACGTTCTGGTTGATACCCTCATCCTAAAATTAAAAATAACGTTGGAATTAAACTTGCTTCAAAGAATAAATAAAACATAAATATGCTTATTGATCTAAAAGTCAAAACTAATATTAATAATAAAAATAAAATTATAAAAATAAATAATGATTTATGATTATTTAATAAATAAACCCTTTCTCTTGCTATTAATATAAGACCACAAATTCAAAAACTTAATAAAATTAGCCCATAAGAAATTATATCAAGACCAAAATAATAAGAAATATAATTAAAATAATTTATAGATCTTAAATTAATTATAAAAATAAAAGTTAACAAAAAAATTAAATTTTGAACCATTCAATAAAAATTTTTTAAAAAAGAAAAGAAAAATATAAATACTAAAACAAAAATAAACTTTAACATTGTAAAATTGAAAAACTTTGAAAATAATCATTACCATGAGTTCGAATTATAGAGACTAAAATAGATAAACCTAATACACCTTCACAAACACAAAAAGTTAAAAAAAATATACTAAAATACGTTTCATAATTTATAAAATTTAAATAAAAAAATAAAAAAATAAATAATCTTAATACTATATATTCCAAACTTAATAAAGTTGACAATAAATGTTTTCGATTAGAAACAAATACCAAACAACCAAATAAAAATATAATTATAGATAAATAAAATATTAAAAATATGTTTGCCATTAATTTTAGTTTAAATAGTTTAATAAAAACATTAGTCTTGTAAACTGAAAATAAAAATTATTTTTTTTTAAACTTCAAGAAAAAAGAAATCTCTTTTTCACTAACTCCCAAAGTTAATATTTTAAATAAACTATTTCTTGATATTACAAAATTAATTATTATAATAATTTGCTTAATTATAAGATTTATTTTTATACAAATAAAACATCCTCTTTCTATAGGATTAATATTATTAATTCAAACATTTTTAACATGTTTAATTACAGGAATTTATGTTGAATCATTTTGATTTTCTTATGTATTATTCCTAATTTTTTTAGGAGGTATACTTATTTTATTTATTTATGTAACATCATTATCATCAAATGAAATATTTACTATATCATTTAAATTAACTATATTTAGATTATTTTTATTGATATCAATAATTATAATTTTTATACTACTAGATAAAAGATTAATAGAACAATTTATTACAAATATAGAAATAAAAAAATTATCAATAAGTATTAATTTAATTAATGAAAATATTTTATCTTTAAATAAAATATATAACTTTCCAACTAATTTAATTACATTACTATTAATTAATTATTTATTTTTAACGCTTTTAGTAACAGTAAAAATTACAAAAAAATTTTATGGTCCTTTACGACCAATAAATTAATGTTTAAACCTATTCGAAAAACACACCCTTTAATTAGAATTGCTAATAACGCATTAGTAGATTTACCTGCACCCTCAAATATTTCAGCTTGATGAAATTTTGGGTCATTATTAGGATTATGCTTAATACTACAAATTCTAACCGGATTATTTTTAGCTATACATTACGCTGCAGACATTGAAACAGCATTTAATAGAGTAAACCATATTTGTCGAGATGTTAATAATGGATGATTCTTACGAATTTGTCATGCAAATGGAGCTTCTTTTTTTTTTGCTTGTTTATTTATTCATGTAGGTCGAGGAGTATATTATGAATCATATTTATTCCATATAACTTGAAATACTGGAGTAATTATTTTATTCTTAACTATAGCAACAGGATTTTTAGGATATGTATTACCTTGAGGACAAATGTCATTTTGAGGAGCTACAGTAATTACAAATCTTTTATCCGCAGTTCCTTATTTAGGAATAGATTTAGTACAATGAATTTGAGGAGGATTTGCTGTTGATAACGCTACTTTAACTCGATTTTTTACTTTTCATTTTATTTTTCCATTTATTATTTTAGCTTTAATAATAATTCATTTATTATTTTTACATCAAACTGGATCAAATAACCCTTTAGGATTAAACAGAAATGTAGATAAAATTCCATTTCACCCTTATTTTATTTATAAGGACATTTTTGGGTTTATTGTATTTTTATGAATTCTTATTGCTTTTATTTGAAAATTTAATTATTTATTAATAGATCCAGAAAATTTTATTCCAGCTAATCCTTTAGTAACTCCCGTTCATATTCAACCTGAATGATATTTTTTATTTGCTTATGCAATTCTTCGATCAATTCCTAATAAGTTAGGAGGAGTTATTGCATTAGTATTATCAATTGCTATTTTATTAATTTTACCTTTTACACATATAAGAAAATTCCGAGGATTACAATTCTACCCACTAAATCAAATTTTATTTTGAAATATAGTAATTGTAGCTTCACTTTTAACTTGAATTGGAGCACGACCAGTAGAAGACCCTTATATTTTAACAGGACAAATTTTAACCGTATTATATTTTTCATACTTTATTATTAATCCTATATTAGCTAAATTTTGAGATAAATTATTAAATTAATTAATTAATAAGCTTTTATAGCATATGTCTTGAAAACATAAGAAAGAAGTAAAGCCTTCTATTAATTTAGTACTAAAAATTATTCATTAAAATAATAAAGAAATAAAAAAAATTTTTAACCCAACAAAAAAAAATAAATAATTTAAAGATAAAGGTAAAAAACTTTTTCAAGCTAAATATATCAGTTTATCATATCGAAATCGAGGTAATGTTCCTCGAACTCAAATAAAAATAAAAGAAATAAAACTTAATTTAAAAAAAAATATAAAACTATAAATATCTCTTCCTAAAAAAATTACTACAAATAATATACTTATAAATAAAATTCTTGAATATTCTGCTAAAAAAATTAATGCAAATCCTCCACTACTATATTCTACATTAAACCCAGAAACTAATTCAGATTCACCTTCTGCAAAATCAAAAGGAGTACGATTAGTTTCAGCTAAACAAGAAGCTAACCAAACCAATCCTAAAGGAAAACAAAAAACAATAAATCAAACATAATCTTGATAAATATAAAAATTTAAAAAATTATAATTACCAACTAAAAAAATAAAACTTAATAAAATTAAAGCTAAACTCACTTCATAAGAAATAGTTTGAGCAACAGCCCGTAATCCCCCTAATAAAGCATAATTAGAATTTGAAGATCATCCAGCAATTATAACTGTATAAACCCCTAATCTAGTACAACATAAAAAAAATAAAACTCCTAAATTAAATGAATACAATTTAATTAAGTAAGGAATACATATTCAAATTAACAAAGATAAAAATAAAGAAAAAACTGGAGAAAAATAATAAGAAATATAATTAGATAATAATGGATAAGTTTGTTCCTTAGTAAATAATTTTACAGCATCACTAAATGGTTGTAATAATCCATTAAACCCTACTTTATTAGGTCCTTTACGAATTTGAATATAACCTAAAACTTTACGTTCTAATAAAGTTAAAAAAGCTACTCCTACTATTACACAAATAACTAATAATAATCTTCCAATTAAAGGTATTAAATTATCAATAATAAACAATACTATTTATAATTAAAAATTATATTTATAAATTCTAAATTTATTGCACTAATCTGCCAAAATAGTAAATTATTTTAATAATTTTCATTAAAATAAAATTATATTTTTTATATTAGGTCCTTTCGTACTACAATATAATAATTTATTAAAGATAGAAACCAACCTGGCTTACACCGGTTTGAACTCAGATCATGTAAGAATTCAAAGGTCGAACAGACCTAAACTTTAAACTTCTACACCTAAAAATAACTCTTAATCCAACATCGAGGTCGCAATCTTTTTTATCGATATGAACTCTCTAAAAAAATTACGCTGTTATCCCTAAGGTAACTTAAATTTTTAATCCATAAAACAGGATCTTTTATTCATATATAAATGTTAATAAATAATAAAAGTTAATTTAATTTTAATACCACCCCAGTAAAATTTTATTTAAAATATAATTTTTATAATTCTTTATAAAATATAATTTATAAAAATAAAGATCTATAGGGTCTTCTCGTCTTTTAATTACATTTTAACTTTTTAATTAAAAAATAAAGTTCTATAAAAATTTTAAAAAAACAGTATATATCTCATTCAACCATTCATACCAGCCTTCAATTAAAAGACTATTGATTATGCTACCTTCGCACGGTCAAAATACCGCGGCCCTTTAAAATTCAGTGGGCAGGCTAGACTTTAAATAAAATACAAAAAGACATGTTTTTGATAAACAGGTGAATATATTTAATTTGCCGAATTCTTCATTAAAACCTAACAATTAAATTATATTATAAAAAATAAATATACTAATTTTATCATAATTAATAAAATTTTTTAATTAAACTTTAAATTTTAATAAAAAATTTAATTTAAATTAAATAATTTTCTATAAAAAATAAATTATAACAAATTTATTAATAATAGCTATTTTTAAGCTTATATTTATTTTAAAAATTATATAAATATAAAAATTTATTTTAAAGCTCATCCCTTAAAATATTACTTTATTTATTTATTAAATTAATTAAATTAAAATAATAAAATAAATAAATTAAATTAAATTTATTTCTTAAAAAACTAGATATATTTTAAAACGATTAACATTTCATTTCTAATTATATATTTAAAATATTTATTCTACAATAATTTTTATATATAATTAAATCTTTAAAATTCGAGAAAAATTATTATAATAATTTATTAATTAATAAACCCTGATACACAAGGTACAATAAATAAAATTTTCTTTAAAGTTAAAAATTTTTCAAATTATTTCAATATTCTTTTAAAATACTAATACACTATAATTAAAATTATTATTTCATTATAAATTACTTAAACTTTTAATATTAAAATTATTTTTATTAATAAATAATATAAAAAAAAATAATTAATAAATAATTATTATCAATTTAAATTGATTTGCACAAATTTCTTTTCAATGTAAATGAAATACTTTACTAATTAAGCTTTAAATTGTCATTCTAGATACACTTTCCAGTACATCTACTATGTTACGACTTATCTCATTTTAAAAATGAGAGCGACGGGCGATGTGTGCATGTTTTAGAGCTATAATCATATAAATAATCTATTTTATATTACTATTAAATCCACCTTCAAACTTTTATTTCAAAAAATTATCCGTATAAATAAATTTATTGTAATCCATTTCTACTTAAACATAAACTGCACCTTGACCTGACATATTATTTAATAAAATATTTAGAAAATTATTAATCTTATAATATATTCTGATGACGACGATATACAAATTGATTACAAATTTAAGTAAGGTCCAACGTGGATTATCAATAACAGAACAGATTCCTCTAAATAGACTAAAACACCGCCAAATTCTTTAAATTTTAAGAATATAACTAATACTACTTAAGTATTTTGATTATTTAATTTTAATAATAGGGTATCTAATCCTAGTTTATAATAAAATTTTTATAGCTTAAATTAATCAATAATTAATTATAAATAAATTTAAAAATTTCACCTAATAAATTTATAAATAAATTAAATAATAAAAATTTAACTAATACTAAAAATTTTTATTTGCATCATTTGTATAACCGCAGTAGCTGGCACAAATTTTACCAATACTATATATTATTACTAATTCAAAATTTCTTTTATAATTAATATTAATTACTGCGAATAAATTTAATATTTTTAATTTTTAAAATTAAAAATAATTCCTACAAAAATTTACATGTAAAATAAAATAATAATAAAATATTTAACTAGAATAAAATAATATTATAATTATTATTCATACATAATTTTTATTTAAATTTTAAATATAATTTTTATATAATTAAAATAAATATATAAATAATATTATAATTTTTATATTTATTTAATAAAATTTTATAGTACAATTCTCATTTTATTTTCCCCTAATTTTTTTTTTTTTTTTATTAATAAAATTTTAAAATTAAATTATTTTATTTATAATTAATTCTTTTTATTTATATATTAATATATTAATAATTTTTATATATAAATTATTAATAAATAATTAATTTTTTCATTTATATAATATAATATATTTATATAAATGTATATATTTATATAAATATATTAATAATTAATAAATCATTTTTTTTTTCAAATATAAGACTAATAGGTTTATAAATTATATTACCCATTTAATATAAATATATTATCAAATAAATGTTTATATTAATATATAAATTATTTATATAATGCTAATTTTTTGTTCCGTTATTTTAAGTTTTTATTATAAATAATAATATAAATTATAAAAATAAAATA